GATTATCTATGGACGATTCTTCGTCTCGTCCAATACCCCTTCCAATGGGTTTCGAAGATAAAAATTCTTCTTTTCTATTAGACTACAAACCGACCTGGGTAAATCCATTAGTTTGATTAGTCTTTACTATTTTTTTCTTAATAACCTTCTGAACCCTGAATTGTCCTATAACTCAAATGCCAGAGTACCTCTTTTTGCGGGTCGAACAAAAAAAACGAACTTCGAATATTTCTCTTTTTACTTTACCTTTATCCGGTAGATAAAAAAATTTCTTATTTTTTTCTCTGTCCATAAATTAAATGAAATTTGAAATACTAAATTCAATATTAAATAATGGTAAACTAGAAATGAAAGCCCCTTTATCACATTTGTTCCCTATTGCATTGGCATTGGCGGAACAAAACAACAAAATTCGATTCCAGAATCAAATAAAGAGATTGAAAAATTTATTTATTATCGAAATAAACTTTTTTGTGGGGGAAAGAAATAGCAATTTATTCCTATGGAGCATCCAGTAACAAGAAGATTAAACCTGAAATATCGACAAATTCTCGGATGGTTAAAAGAAAAAATAAAATAAAAAAGAGTCCGCTTCTATAATTTAATTTCATCTCTATAGAATTTGAATATCAGAATAGCCGATATAGTCATGATTCAACGGGTCAGGTCCACTTACTTTTTTATTTTTACTTTAACGATGGGTTTGATTGGAATACTTGAGTTTGGTGATTAATAATAAAGATTAGATATCTAGAATAGTTAGGCCCCGGGATCAAAAAATATGAATAAGGAAACATGGGGGGAACTACTATACCACTACAGTACAAGGTGGACTTCCCCTAAAAAGTGTAATGATTAATTAACATAATGAATAAATGTTCAACAACTTTGCAAACTATAACCGATAATACTCATTACATTATAATATAACGGTGCTTTATAATGGCGGTTATCTTTTTGACAAATATCAACAAGATCTCTCTATTCTCCTCTCAACTGAAAAACGAAGACTGGAGTTTCATGGAAAAAGCCCTTTATCGGATTTGAACCGATGACTTACGCCTTACCATGGCGTTACTCTACCGCTGAGTTAAAAGGGCTTAAAAAAAAATGAATTAGCAATTCATTTTCCATTATGAGTCTACTGTATGTATATATGTACATATATTACATACATAGATACATGTATGCATAGGAACTCATTCAAGAACAAGATCTTGGATTTACTTAAGAAAATAAGCGAAGTCAGAAGTAAAGTCTAGGGTCAAATGCCCTTTTTGAGAAATACCAATACAGTGAATTGTTTCAAGATCGATATCACTTTCTGTATTGTTTTTGCTTTTATTTTATCGATCCATCAGAACAACATTTACTTGATACGTGTACCAACACGACGACATAGATTTACGAAATTTGATTGAATGATGTCTTATCTGAACAAATCAATTAGTGCAAATTGAATAAATGAAACTTCTATCCTTTTTCTGTTAGACCAATCACTACTTGAACTAAAAGAATACTATACTTCTTTGGTTTAATATTATAGTATAGTTTATTAACTAATTTAATGGGATAATGGGGCATTTATGAACCATAAAAAATTATTAAAAATTCTAATTATATAGAATCGTGAGAATCGTGAAAGTGGGATAGGTCTTTCGGAAATAAACATAATATAATATATTTATATTTTTTTTGTATTGACAATTCCGAAAAACTGATGATACTATGATCATAGCCTGGTGGTGGTCGGGCGGGTATGCCCCTATCGTCTAGCGGTTCAGGACATCTCTCTTTCAAGGAGGCAGCGGGGATTCGACTTCCCCTGGGGGTAGGGTACTGCGAAAGTAAGTTGATCGTGGATTATCAATTATCAAAAAAACCATATCCATATCATATATCCATATCATATATATATATAAAATTATAATATAATATAAATTATAATAAATATAATATATTTTATATAATTATAATTGAATTGATTCTTCCTGGGTCGATGCCCGAGCGGTTAATGGGGACGGACTGTAAATTCGTTGACAATATGTCTACGCTGGTTCAAATCCAGCTCGGCCCAAAAATTCGCCGCTTTCTTTTGAGTATGATATAACCAATTTGTTTTCCAGAAATGCCTAATATGGAAGAATAAAGAAAAGAGTTGAATTTTTGTTGTTTTTTCTCATTGAAAGGTTGATAATCAATCTTGTAGCAATAAAAAGAATCACAGGATTACTAGTTAAACCATGTTACTCTTACTATATTACTAGATAGAGTATAGTCCATATCTATTCTACGTGGATATCCGTATATCATTCGTGTCTATGTTACAACACAGCAAATAGAATGCTCTTATGATATCACAAGAATATGTATGCTGTACATCCTGTTGGGATTGTAGTTCAATTGGTCAGAGCACCGCCCTGTCAAGGCGGAAGCTGCGGGTTCGAGCCCCGTCAGTCCCGAACTAGGATCCGACGATCCGATATCGATTCATAAAAAAAGCTTAGAGTTCAACGTGTCATTTTTTCTATTGCACTTCTACTACTTGGGTCTATAGCCAATAGAATATAGGTCATATGATATCTCATCAGATAATTTGTATAAGTCTAAGGAAAGATATTGTATAAAGAAGAGGACTGTTTATAGAAAAGAGTGGAAAAGGATGATAAATTCAGTAGGATTCTTTATCGGATCAGAAATCCCATTTTTACTCGGTATGGATAAAGGATCTTCCTATGTTATACTATTCAATTCTCGACGATGAGTCGATTTGATAGATTAGATATTGTTATTCATAACATTGATCCGATTCAGTATCATTAGGATGCAATTCATCCCATTTAATTTACAGCAGTCAAATTTCTCATCTCTATGGGATTAGATCCCGAGTTATTGCGAAGAAAAAAAAACAATAAGATTATGGAAGTAAATATTCTCGCATTTATTGCTACTGCATTGTTTATTCTAGTTCCTACTGCCTTTTTACTTATCATCTATGTAAAAACAGTCAGTCAAAATGATTAAGTTGACTGATATTTTGACTTCTTATCAATGATTGAAGAAAAGGATTTAAACTCCAAGTCTTAAATGAAATGATCGGGCTGGAATCGACACTATCTGAGATAGTATGGTAGAAAGAACTAAATTATATAATATTAATATAATTTAAATTAAATATTTAAATATAAATATATATCTTTCTACAATATAAATTTTTATACAGATATAGGCTTGATAACATGGATCAATATCCAATACGTATGTACAATTATTTATGTAAAGTAAATATAATATAAATAAAAAAGGAAAAAAGAAAGGTTGCTTGTTTTTTATACAATTATTTATGTAAAGTAAATATAATATAAATAAAAAAGGAAAAAAGAAAGGTTGCTTGTTTTTTATTGTAATATCTGTAATTCTGGTAAGAACCGGTTCATCAAATCAAAAATCAAAATAGAATCAAAATAGAATAGAAAGAACTTGGGTGGAAAAAATCCTATCATATGTATTCTGTTGATTTGAGTTTCGAAATACAACTATGGTAATCATTCATTGTTTGCTCGAATGGTTATTATTCATTAGTGTATTTTCTTATTCATATTTTACTATAGTACAGTAGAATTTGAAAACAGAGGCATTTTTTTTTTTAAACAGTTCGTAAAATAAAACAACAATCAATTAAACAATTGATACAATTCGATTACTCAATTAATAGTACTTCTAAAGTCCACTCCTTCCCCATACTACGAGTGAAAGGGAAAATGTAAAGACTACCATTAAAGCAGCCCAAGCGAGACTTACTATATCCATGTGAATTATGTCTCCTATCCTTATGAAAGAATTATTCCATTATTGATCACTAACCATAGTGGAATCAATGGTGTAGAGTCAAAATGGAATCATGACTTAAGGCTGTTGATGAAGCAATCCCAAAAATCCAGCCGTAACAAGTTCCTATATTATGGTATTTCTGGCTGGGCCGGTAGAATCAGTAAAGATTAGGCACAAATACGATATACATGCTTTGGGAATATAAAGTGAATGCTCCTATCCTAAAAAAATAAAACATGTAGGAATAGTAAGACTCACTGTTTGTTGACTTTTTTCATAACATAAAAAAAAAAAAAACATACATAAAAATAAACTATCAAGGTGGATAACTATCTATTCTATACCTATATTCTCTCTAAGCCTTACGGTTTCTCTTTCTGTGAAAGAATTTTAAATGCCATGCGATATTACATTTTTTTGTAATCTCCTGAAAGAAAAATTTTAACCTTTATTCTATCTCTATAAGGCCAACCAACCAATCAATATGGATTGGTTGGTTGAGTGCTGAGAATTTCTTGTGAATTTTGAGACGGAGTATCTCTATTCATTCCTTTACACAACTTAGAAATTGATTTCTCACCAGCCTATCTAATCCAATTCTATACTGAATCAGTAGACACTAACTACCTTAGTAGTGTAGAGTAAGTAATAAAATTAGGAAAATTCGACAGTCTTTCCTATCACCCATTTTGAATCCTAGAAGCAAAAAAAGAGAGTCCTTTCTAGAACCTATGGATCATTCTTAAAATCAAGTATTGACAAGGCCTAGGCCTTTACCTCTGTTTCGGTCGGGTTCGCCGATTGGGGTTTAGATCCGCAGGATAAGAAATCTCGAGTTTTTTGATCAGGCGACACCCAGATTTGAACTGGGGATAAAGGATTTGCAGTCCCCCGCCTTACCACTTGGCCATGTCGCCAAAACAATAAAAATTATATTATACTTATACTTAACTTATTTCTTTTCTAAATTTTTCCTAATTTGGGGGGATTACTGACTGAACCGTTTGTTTCTTTCCTATTTAATTTTGATCCTGAATTCCGTTGACTTATCCTTTCCTTTTCTAAAGAATAATTCCTCCTTTTTTTGGACCTAATTGAGATCATTTTCTTCAATTGATTGTATCTTTATACATATTTATACCATTTAGAAACTTTTCCTTTCTTTTCAA